TGGAATAAAGAAATGCATGTTAAATGTACCTATAATGGTGTTCAATTATCAGAAACAGAATTTCCGAAAAATTGGTTAACAGATGGCATTCAGATAAAGATACTATTTCCTTTCTGTCTGAAACCTTGGCACAAATCTAAGCCACAGCCCTCTCATACAGATCGAATGAAAAAAAAAGGTCAAAAAAAAGATGATTTTTGTTTTTTAACAGTTTGGGGAATGGAAGCTGAACTTCCTTTTGATTCTCCCCGAAAACGGCCTTCCTTTTTTGAACCCATTTTTAATAAATTCGAAAAAATAATTGGAAAATTGAAAAAGAAGTATTTTCGAGTTCGAAAAGTTTTAAAAGAAAGAACCCAAATTTTTATAAATATCTCAAAAAAATGGATTTTAAAAAGAATAATAAAAGAACTTTCGAAAATAAATCCAATTCTATTATTGAAATTCAGAAAAGGATATAACTTAAGTGAAACTAAAAAAGAAAAAGATTCTATAACTTGCAATCCGATAATTCATAAATCTTTTAGTCGAATTCGACCCATAGATTGGACAAATTATTTCCTGACAGAAAAAAAAATAAAGGATATGACTGCTAGAACAAGCACAATGAGAAATCAAATAGAAAAAATTACAAAAGAGAACAAAAAAGTGACTCCAGTAATAGGAATAAATGTTAATCTTAATAAAACAAGTTATAATGCTAAAAGATTCGAATTCAAAAAAAATATTGGGCAAATATTAAAAAGAAGAAATGCTCGATTAATCCGTAAATTACATTATTTTAAAAAAAATTTCACTGAAAGGATATACATAGATATTCTTCTATCTATCATTACTGTTTCTAGAATTAATATACAACTTTTTCTTCAATCAACAAAAAAAATTATTGATAAATTTATTTACAGTAATAAAACAAACCAAGAAAAAGTTAATAAAACAAATAAAAATACAATTCACTTTATTTCGACTATAAAAAAGTCACTTTATAATCTTAGTAATAAGAATTTACAGCGGAATTTTTATGACTTATCCTCCTTGTCACAAGCATATGTATTTTACAAATTATCAGAAACCCAAGTTCTTAACTTGAATAAGTTAATATCTACTATTCAATCTCAAAGAACATCTTTTTTTATTAAGACTTCAATAAAAGGTTATTTTGGAATACAAGGAATAATTCATTCTGAATTAAGACATAAGAAACTTTTGAATTCCGGAATAAATCAATGGAAAAACTGGTTAAGAGGTCATTATCCATACGATTTATCTCAGATTCGATGGTCTAGATTAATAGTACAAAAATGGCGAAATCAATGTCATACAATTCAAAATCAAGATTTCATCAAAGAGGATTCATATGAGAAAGACCAATTAATTAATTACAAAAAACAAAATGATTATGAAGTATATTCATTATCAAATCAAAAAGATAATTTTAAAAAATACTATAACTATAAATATAATCTTTTATCTTATAGATCTATTAATTACGAAAATAAGAGGAACCCGTATATTTATGAATCACCATTTCAAGAAAATAAGAATCAAGAGAGTTCTTATAATTACAATATACATAAAGGTAATTACAACACACATAAAAAAAAAAATTTTCATATACTAGACAATATCTCTATCAATAATTATTTAGTAAAAAGGGATATTATGTATATGAAAACAAGTCTGGATAGAAAATATTTGGATTGGAAATTTTTAAATTTTTGTCTTAAAAAGAAAATCCATATTGAGACCTGGATCAAGATCGATACCAACAATACTCAAAATACTAAGAGCGAAACTAATAATTATCAAAGAATTGATCAAATTGATAAAGAAGATCTTTTTTATCTTATGATTCATCAAAATCAAGAAATCAATTCACCTAATAAAAAAAAAAGATTTTTTGATTGGATGGGAATGAATGAAGAAATAATAAGTCGTCCTATATCGACTCTAGAACTTTGGTTCTTCCCAGAATTTGTACTACTTTCTAATGCATATAAAATGAAACCGTGGTTTATACCAAGCAAATTGCTTTTTTTTCATTTTAATGGAAATGAAAATGTTAATGAAAATAAAAACATCAATAGAAAGCAAAAGGAAGTTAGACCATCGAATGGAAAAAAACAATTTGAATTAAAGAATCAAAAAGAAAAAAAATACGCAGATCAAAAAAATCTTAGATCACATACACAAAAACAAGAAAATCATGTATCAGCTTTTTCAAACCAACAAAAAAACATTGAAGAAGATTATTCGGAATCAGACATGAAAAAACGTAAAAAGAAAAAACAATACAAGAGCAATACGGAAGCAGAACTAGATTTCTTCTTGAAAAGGTATTTACTTTTTCAATTGAGATGGGATGATGCTTTGAATCAAAGAATGATTAATAATATTAAAGTATATTGTTTCCTGCTTCGACTGCGAAATCCAAGAAAAATTACTATATCCTCGATTCAAAGGAGAGAAATGAATCTGGATGTAATGCTAATTCAGAAGA